GCTAGTGTAGCTTAATCCAAAGCATAGCACTGAAAATGCTAAGATAAATTTTAAAAACTTTCACAAGCAGTGAAGGTTTGGTCCTGGCCTCAGTATTAATTTTGACTAAATTTACACATGCAAGTTTCTGCATACTAGTGAGAACACCCTAATCATACTATTATTTGTTTAGGAGTGGGTATCAGGCATATACATTGTGTATGACCCATGACACCTCGCCTAGCCACACCCCCAAGGGAATTCAGCAGTGATAAACATTGAATAATAAGCGCAAGCTTGAACCAGTTATAGTCAAAAGGGTTGGTTAATCTCGTGCCAGCCACCGCGGTTATACGAGTAACTCATATTAATATTTTACGGCGTAAAGGGTGATTAGAAAATACTAAAAATTACTAAAGTTATAATTTTATAAAGCTGTTATACGCTCTTATAAAAAGAATAATACACCAACGAAAGTGACTTTATTTAACAAGAACTTTTGAACTCACGATAGTTAAGACACAAACTAGGATTAGATACCCTACTATGCTTAACCTTAAATAGAATTATCCTATTACTTTACCTTAATCCGCCTGAGTACTACAAGCGCTAGCTTAAAACCCAAAGGACTTGGCGGTGCCTCAGACCCCCCTAGAGGAGCCTGTTCTATAACCGATAATCCACGTTAAACCTTACCACTTCTTGCCTTTACCGCCTATATACCGCCGTCGTCAGCTCACCCCATGAGGGTATAAAAGTAAGCATAATGGACTTCTCCAAAACGTCAGGTCGAGGTGTAGCGAATGAAGTGGAAAGAAATGGGCTACATTTTCTTTTAAGAAAATACGGACAATAAGATGAAAAACTATTTACAAGGTGGATTTAGTAGTAAGAAAAACTTAGGATATTTTTCTGAAAATGGCTCTGAGGCGCGCACACACCGCCCGTCACTCTCCTCAATTTCAATCTTTTCCTTTTATAAATAGTCTTGTTTACAAGAGGAGGCAAGTCGTAACATGGTAAGTGTACTGGAAAGTGTACTTAGAATAATCAAAATATAGCTAAATTAGTAAAGCACCTCCCTTACACCGAGGAAATACCCGTGCAATTCGAGTTATCTTGAACCTTAAAACTAGCCTAACTACCATTAATTAATTACAATATTATTAATAAATTATATTAATATTTTATACTTAAAACATTTTTATAATCTTAGTATAGGTGATAGAACAGATATACTTAGCGCTATAGAGATAGTACCGCAAGGGAAAGCTGAAAGAGAAATGAAATAAATCATTAAAGTAATAAAAAGCAAAGATTTAACCCTGTACCTTTTGCATCATGATTTAGTGAGAATAAATGGGCAAAAAGACCTTAAGTCCATCTCCCCGAAACTAGACGAGCTACTTCGGAGCAGCATACTAGAGCTAACCCGTCTCTGTGGCAAAAGAGTGGGGCGACTCCCAAGTAGAGGTAAAAAGCCTACCGAGCCTAGTGATAGCTGGTTACCCAAAAAAAGAACTTAAATTCTGCAATAATTATTCAATATATCAAATTAGACTTCTTAATAAGAAAACTTGTAAAAATTATTAGTTATTCAAAAGAGGTACAACTCTTTTGAATTAAGAAACAACTTTATTAGGTGGGTAATGATCATATTATGTAAGGACCTAGCCCCAGTAGGCTTAAAAGCAGCCATCTGATAAGCAAGCGTCATAGCTCCAGCCTTAATTTTCCTATAATTTAGATATAACCTCACAACCCCCTAACCAATATTGGGTTTTTTTATTTAAACAATAAAAGAACTTATACTAAAATGAGTAATTAGAGGATTAACCTCTCCAAAACACCAGTGTAAGTCAGAAAGAATTAAATCGCTGATTATTAACCGATACCACCCTGAGGTAATAATATTAATAATAAAAGACTAGAAAAACACATTTACCTTATCGTTAACCCTACACAGGAGTGTTTTAAGGAAAGATTTAAAGAAAATAAAGGAACTCGGCAAACATAGACTCCGCCTGTTTACCAAAAACATCGCCTCTTGCAAATACTGTATAAGAGGTCCCGCCTGCCCTGTGACATTGTTTTAACGGCCGCGGTATTTTGACCGTGCGAAGGTAGCGTAATCACTTGTCTTTTAATTAAAGACCTGTATGAAAGGCATCACGAGAGTCTAACTGTCTCTATTTTCTAATCAATGAAATTGATCTTCCCGTGCAGAAGCGGGAATAAAACCATAAGACGAGAAGACCCTATGGAGCTTTAAACACTTAAGCTATTATTTTATATAATGTTAATCCAAGGACTTAACTTCACTAATAATGATGTATCTTAATGTTTTCGGTTGGGGCGACCGAGGAGTAAAAAAGAACCTCCTCATCGATTGAGTATTTACTTAAAAATTTGAACGACAGTTCTGATTTATAGAATATCTAACGAATAATGATCCAGGATTTAATATTTCTGATCAATGAACCAAGTTACCCTAGGGATAACAGCGCAATCCTTTCTAAGAGCCCATATCGCCGAAAGGGTTTACGACCTCGATGTTGGATCAGGACATCCTAATGGTGCAACCGCTATTAAGGGTTCGTTTGTTCAACGATTAATAGTCCTACGTGATCTGAGTTCAGACCGGAGTAATCCAGGTCAGTTTCTATCTATGTAGATATTTTTCCTAGTACGAAAGGACCGGGAAAATGAAGCCTATGCCACAGGCACGCTTCTCCCTCATCTGTTGAAATAAACTAAAACAGGTAAGAGGGGTCAATAATCTGCTAAAGATTATAGTTAGTTAGGGTGGCAGAGCCTGGTAAGTGCAAAAGACCTAAACTCTTTAATCCAGAGGTTCAATTCCTCTCCCTAACTATGATAAATATGATTCTTACTTATATTATTCATCCCCTTACCTATATTATTCCAGTTCTATTAGCCACAGCATTTCTTACCCTAGTAGAACGTAAAATCTTAGGTTATATACAACTTCGTAAAGGTCCTAATGTGATTGGACCATATGGTCTTCTACAACCAATTGCTGATGGGTTAAAACTTTTTACTAAAGAACCAATTCGCCCTTCATATTCTTCTCATTTCCTCTTTCTAGCAACACCAACCGCTGCCCTCACATTAGCACTTCTTATATGAATGCCTTTACCAATACCACACTCAATCTTGAACCTTAATTTAGGGTTACTATTTATTTTAGCCATTTCCAGTTTAACTGTATATACTATTTTAGGATCAGGATGAGCCTCTAATTCAAAGTATGCCTTAATAGGAGCTTTACGTGCTGTAGCACAGACTATTTCTTATGAAGTTACTTTAGGATTAATTCTTTTATCTCTAGTTATTATAACAGGAAGCTTTACATTACATACATTTAATTTTACTCAAGAAACAATCTGATTATTAATTCCAGCATGGCCATTAGCCATAATATGGTATATTTCAACATTAGCAGAAACCAACCGAGCCCCATTTGACCTTACTGAAGGAGAATCCGAACTAGTATCAGGGTTTAATATTGAGTATGCAGGAGGTCCATTTGCTCTATTCTTCTTAGCCGAATACTCAAATATTTTGATAATAAATACCTTATCCGTTATTCTTTTTTTAGGAGTCTCGTATAATCCACTTCTGCCTCAAATCTCAACACTAAGTCTTATGATAAAAGCAACTATATTAACACTTTTATTCTTATGGATTCGTGCTTCATATCCACGATTTCGTTATGATCAACTTATACATCTCGTATGAAAAAACTTCCTACCACTTACATTAGCTCTTATCTTATGACACATTACTCTACCAGCCTCATTAGCAAGCTTACCACCACTCACATAAGGAAAAGTGCCTGAATTAAAGGACCACTTTGATAGAGTGGAATATGAATGTTAAAATCACTCCTCTTCCTTAGAAAAATAGGACTTGAACCTATCCCATAGAGATCAAAACTCTACGTACTTCCAACTATACTACTTCCTAAGTAAAGTCAGCTAATTAAGCTTTTGGGCCCATACCCCTACCATGTTGGTTAAAATCCTTCCTCTACTAATGAATCCTCTTGTAATAACTCTACTAATACTTAGCCTAGGCCTTGGTACTACAATCACATTCTTAGGATCCCATTGATTACTGATCTGAATAGGTTTAGAAATTAATACTATAGCTATTATTCCCCTAATAATTCATCAACAACACCCACGTGCAGTAGAAGCCACAACAAAATACTTCCTTACACAAGCAACAGCTTCTGCACTTCTCCTATTTGCAGGAACAACAAATGCCTGAATAACAGGGCAATGAAATATAACAGATTTAATTTATCCAACCTCCGCCACACTAATTACATTAGCCTTAGCCCTAAAAATTGGACTCGCACCAATACATTTCTGGTTACCAGAAGTTTTACAAGGATTAAACTTGACCACTGGATTAATCCTTTCCACATGACAAAAACTGGCTCCATTCGCTATCTTACTTCAACTTTATCCTCTTCTTAATCCAAATATTCTTATTACTATAGGAATTGCCTCCATTATTGTAGGAGGTTGAGGAGGCTTAAATCAAACTCAACTACGGAAAATCTTAGCATATTCATCAATTGCCCATCTAGGCTGAATAGTTACCATTATTCACTTCACCCCAGAATTAACATTACTTAATTTAATTATTTATATAATAATAACAACATCAATATTTCTCATTTTTAATTCACTTAACTCAATAAAAATCAATTCTATTTCCATTTCAATAACCAAATCACCCCTACTATCAATTATAGCACTAATAATTCTCCTTTCATTAGGGGGTTTACCACCACTCTCAGGTTTTATACCAAAATGACTTATTCTTCAAGAATTAACTAAACAAGATCTATTTATTCCAGCTACTATTATAGCTTTAGCAACCTTATTAAGTTTATTCTTTTATTTACGCTTATGTTATATAATTACCCTAACCTTCTCACCAGCCCCCATCTTTTCATTTTCATCCTGACGAACAAAAATTGTTCAAACAAATATTTTACTTGTCATAACTACTTCTTTATCCCTTTTACTCTTACCCTTAACCCCAACACTACTAATATTACTACAATAAGAAATTTAGGTTAATAAGACCAAAAGCCTTCAAAGCTTTTAGTAAGAGTTTAAATCTCTTAACTTCTGATAAGACTTGCAAGACTTTATCTCACATATTCTGAATGCAACCCAGATGCTTTAATTAAACTAAAATCTTCTAGATAAACAGGCCTTGATCCTGCAACATCTTAATTAACAGCTAAGTGTTCAATCCAGCGAACTTTTATCTAGGCTTCTCCCGCCGTAAAACGGGGAGGCGGGAAGAAGCCCCGGGAGAACCTTATGCTCCATTGAAAGATTTGCAATCTAACGTAAACTTTACTACAGGACTTGGTAAGAAGAGGATTCGAACCTCTCTTCACGGGACTACAAGCCGCCGCTTAACTCTCAGCCATCTTACCTGTGGCAATTAATCGTTGGTTATTTTCTACTAATCACAAAGATATTGGTACCCTTTATTTAATCTTTGGTGCCTGAGCAGGGATGGTTGGGACTGGTCTTAGTCTTCTGATCCGAGCTGAATTAAGTCAACCTGGAACCCTTTTAGGTGATGATCAGATTTATAATGTTATTGTTACAGCCCATGCCTTTGTAATAATCTTCTTTATGGTTATGCCAATCATAATTGGAGGTTTCGGTAATTGGCTTGTCCCTTTAATGATTGGTTCTCCAGACATAGCTTTTCCACGCATAAATAATATAAGCTTCTGACTTCTACCTCCATCTTTTCTTCTGCTTCTAGCCTCTGCCGGTGTTGAAGCTGGAGCAGGGACTGGCTGAACTGTTTATCCCCCACTAGCAGGAAATCTTGCCCATGCAGGAGCTTCCGTTGATTTAACAATTTTCTCTCTTCACTTAGCCGGAATCTCATCTATCTTAGCATCAATTAATTTTATTACTACTATTATTAATATAAAACCACCAGCAATTTCACAATACCAGACACCTTTATTTGTATGATCAGTTCTTGTCACAACTGTATTACTTCTTTTAGCTCTCCCAGTTTTAGCAGCAGCTATCACTATACTTTTAACAGATCGTAATCTTAATACAACTTTCTTCGACCCTGCAGGGGGAGGGGATCCTATTTTATATCAACACTTATTCTGATTCTTCGGTCACCCTGAAGTTTATATTTTAATTTTACCAGGGTTTGGGATAATTTCACATGTAGTTGCTTATTATTCGGGCAAAAAAGAACCTTTCGGATATATAGGAATAGTATGAGCAATAATAGCTATTGGTCTTCTAGGATTTATTGTATGAGCACACCATATGTTTACAGTTGGAATAGATGTGGATACACGAGCATACTTTACATCAGCTACAATAATTATTGCTATTCCAACAGGTGTTAAAGTTTTTAGTTGACTAGCTACCCTGCATGGTGGAACAATTAAATGAGAAACTCCTCTTTTATGAGCTTTAGGTTTCATTTTTTTATTTACAATTGGTGGTCTTACAGGAGTTGTTTTAGCTAATTCATCTCTAGATATTGTGCTCCATGATACATATTATGTGGTAGCTCATTTTCATTACGTCCTGTCAATAGGAGCAGTATTCGCTATTATAGCAGGCTTTGTTCATTGATTTCCCCTATTTACAGGGTATACACTTCATTCCACATGAACAAAAATTCAATTTTTAATTATATTTATTGGAGTAAACTTAACTTTTTTTCCTCAACATTTCTTAGGTTTAGCAGGTATACCACGACGTTATTCAGATTACCCAGACGCTTATACTTTATGGAATGTAGTATCATCTATTGGTTCTATAATTTCTATAGTTGCCGTTATTATTTTATTATTTATTATTTGAGAAGCATTCGCCTCAAAACGTGAAGTATTATCAATTGAACTCCCCAACACTAATGTAGAATGACTTCACGGCTGTCCTCCTCCTCATCACACTTATGAAGAACCAGCTTTTGTACAAGTTCAACAACCAGCTTATTAACAAGAAAGGAAGGGATTGAACCCCCATAAGTCGGTTTCAAGCCGACCACATTACCACTCTGTCACTTTCTTAAGATTCTAGTAAAACAATTACATTACCTTGTCGAGGTAAAATTGTGGGTTAAATTCCCACGAATCTTAAATAATGGCACACCCATCACAATTAGGATTCCAAGACGCAGGCTCCCCAGTTATAGAAGAATTACTCCATTTTCATGACCACACATTAATAATTATTTTCCTTATTAGCGCTTTAATTCTTTATATTATCATCGCAATAGTAACTACTAAATTAACTAATAAATATATTTTAGATTCACAAGAAATTGAGATTGTATGAACTATTTTACCAGCTATTATTCTTATTATAATTGCTTTACCCTCACTACGAATCTTATACTTAATAGATGAAATTAATGATCCACACATCACAATTAAAGCTTTAGGTCACCAATGATATTGAAGTTATGAATATACAGATTATGAAAATCTAGAATTTGACTCTTATATGGTTCAAACAGAAGATCTTAATCCAGGACAATTTCGACTTCTAGAAACAGATCACCGCATAGTAGTCCCAATAGAATCCCCAATCCGAGTATTAGTTACAGCAGAAGATGTTCTACATTCATGAGCAGTACCATCACTTGGAGTAAAAATAGATGCAGTTCCTGGACGCCTAAATCAAACAGCCTTTATCATTTCACGACCTGGAATCTATTATGGACAATGTTCAGAAATTTGTGGTGCTAACCATAGCTTTATACCCATTGTTGTAGAAGCAGTTCCTTTAGAACACTTTGAAAACTGATCTTCATTAATATTAGAAGAAACTTCATTAAGAAGCTAAATAGGGTTCAGCATTAGCCTTTTAAGCTAAAAATTGGTGATTTCCAACCACCCTTAATGACATGCCACAACTTAACCCAAGCCCATGATTTTTAATTTTTTTGTTTTCTTGATTATTTTTCCTAATTATTTTACCACATAAATTAACATCCTATATGTTTAATTATGATCCTACCTTAAAAAATATTGAAAAACAAAAACCACAACCCTGAAACTGACCATGATCTTAAACTTTTTTGATCAATTTATTAGTCCATCATTATTAGGTTTACCTCTTATTGTCTTAGCAATAATTATACCAGCAATACTCTTTCAAACTCCATCCAATCGATGGCTTAATAACCGCTTAATTACCTTACAAACATGATTTATTAATCGATTTACATATCAACTTATACAACCATTAAATGTAAGTGGTCATAAATGAGCTATTATATTTACAGCACTTATACTTTTCTTAATTACCATTAATTTATTAGGTCTTCTCCCATATACATTTACACCAACAACACAACTTTCATTAAATATAGCCTTGGCTCTACCATTATGATTAACAACAGTCTTAATCGGTATATTTAATCAACCAACTATTTCACTAGGACATTTTTTACCAGAAGGAACCCCATCCCTTCTAATTCCAGTCCTTATTACTATTGAAACTATTAGTTTATTTATTCGTCCTCTTGCTCTAGGTGTCCGGCTTACAGCTAACCTTACAGCGGGTCACCTCTTAATACAATTAATTGCAACTGCAGCCTTTGTTCTAATTACTATTATGCCTTCAGTAGCTATTCTTACTTCCATCATCTTATTTCTACTAACTATTTTAGAAGTAGCTGTTGCTATAATTCAAGCTTATGTTTTTGTACTTCTCCTAAGTTTATATTTACAAGAAAACGTTTAATAATGGCCCACCAAGCACACGCATATCATATAGTTGACCCAAGCCCATGACCATTAACTGGAGCCATTGCTGCTCTATTAATAACCTCAGGCCTAGCCATTTGATTCCATTTTCATACCTTTTCACTCTTATTATTAGGACTAATTTTACTTACCTTAACAATAATTCAATGATGACGAGATGTGATCCGAGAAGGAACATTTCAAGGTCATCATACCCCACCAGTACAAAAAGGATTACGCTACGGAATAATTTTATTTATTATATCAGAAGTACTTTTCTTCTTAGGATTTTTCTGAGCATTTTATCATTCTAGTCTAGCACCTACCCCTGAACTAGGTGGTTGTTGACCACCCACAGGAATTACCCCTTTAGATCCATTTGAAGTACCATTACTTAATACTGCTGTACTTCTAGCTTCTGGTATTACAGTAACTTGAGCACATCATAGTATTATAGAAGGAAATCGAAAAGAAGCTATTCAAGCCCTTACACTTACAGTATTATTAGGTTTGTATTTTACAGCCCTCCAAGCTATAGAATATTATGAAGCCCCTTTTACCATCGCTGATGGCGTTTACGGAACAACATTCTTTGTAGCAACAGGATTTCATGGTCTACATGTTATTATTGGTACCACATTTCTCCTCGTCTGTTTATTACGCCAAATCCTATTTCACTTTACATCTGAACACCATTTTGGCTTTGAAGCCGCCGCATGATACTGACACTTTGTCGATGTAGTATGATTATTCCTCTATGTATCAATTTATTGATGAGGCTCATAAAACTTTTCTAGTATAAACTAGTACAAATGATTTCCAATCATTTAATCTTGGTTAGAATCCAAGGAGAAGTAATGAACCTCATCATATTTTCTATCACCATAACCGCCCTAATCTCCCTAATTTTAGTATTTATCGCATTTTGACTACCAACCATTAACCCAGATAATGAAAAATTATCTCCCTATGAGTGCGGTTTTGATCCTTTAGGCTCTGCACGCCTTCCATTTTCATTACGGTTCTTCTTAGTAGCAATTCTTTTCCTTTTATTTGATTTAGAAATTGCTTTACTCCTTCCTCTTCCATGAGGAGATCAACTTTATTCACCGTTTATCACTATTATTTGAGCCTCAATCATTATTATTCTTCTCACATTAGGTCTAGTTTATGAATGATTACAAGGAGGTCTTGAATGGGCAGAATAGGTGTTTAGTCCAAAAAAGACCATTAATTTCGACTTAATAAATTATGGTGAAAATCCATAAATACCTTATGACTCCTATCTACTTTACAATTATATCAGCATTTATTCTTAGTCTTACAGGACTAGCTTTTAACCGTTCTCACCTTCTATCGGCCCTCATCTGCCTTGAAGGAATAATACTTTCCCTATTTATCGCTATTGCCATTTGATCATTAACAATAAATTCTCCATCTTTATCCCTAGCACCTATAATTTTATTAACATTTTCTGCCTGTGAAGCAAGCTCAGGACTAGCCCTACTAGTAGCCGCTACCCGAACACACGGAACTGATCATCTTAACAATCTTAATCTTTTACAATGTTAAAAATCCTTATTCCTACTGCCTTATTATTACCCATTTCATGAATTTCACCAAAAAAGTGAGTGTGAACTTCAACTATTTCCAACAGTCTTCTAATTGCCCTACTAAGTTTATATTGATTTAAATGAGATCTTGAAATAGGTTGGGATTGTTCCAACCTTTTTCTTGGTATTGATCCACTTTCAGCTCCCCTCCTTTCATTAACCTGCTGGCTTCTCCCACTTATACTTTTAGCTAGCCAAAAGCATTTAACTGCCGAACCTCACAAACGACAACAAATTTATATCTCTTTATTAATTATTCTTCAAGCCTCCCTAATTTTAGCATTTAGTGCAACAGAAATAATCCTATTTTATATTATATTTGAAACAACACTTATTCCTACACTTATTATTATTACACGATGAGGAAATCAAACCGAACGTCTTAATGCAGGTATTTACTTTTTGTTTTATACCCTTGCAGGCTCATTACCTTTATTAATTGCACTACTTACTTTACAAAAAGACTTAGGTTCCTTATCAATACTTATTTTACAATACCCAAATACTATTAATTTATATTCTTGAACTAATAAATTTTGATGAGTTGCCTGCATAATTGCTTTTCTAGTAAAAATACCTCTTTATGGTGTTCATTTATGATTACCAAAAGCCCATGTTGAAGCCCCTATCGCCGGTTCCATAATTTTAGCCGCAGTTCTCCTTAAACTTGGAGGTTATGGTATAATACGAATTATTGTTATACTTAACCCATTAACAAAAGAAATAGCTTATCCATTCTTAATTTTAGCGATTTGAGGTATTATTATAACTAGCTCTATCTGTTTACGACAAACCGATCTTAAATCTTTAATTGCCTACTCTTCAGTAAGTCATATAGGCCTCGTAGCAGCAGCAATCCTAATTCAAACCCCATGAAGCTTCGCTGGAGCTACTGCCCTTATAATTGCACACGGTTTAATTTCTTCTATACTTTTCTGTTTAGCTAACACAAATTATGAACGGATTCATAGCCGAACACTTCTTTTAGCCCGAGGTACTCAAATTATCCTCCCACTTATAGGTACCTCATGATTTTTAGCTAATTTAGCGAATCTAGCCTTACCCCCTAGTCCTAATCTTGTAGGAGAACTACTTATTATTACTTCCCTATTTAAATGATCAAATTGAACTATTTTACTTACAGGTACTGGTGTTTTATTAACAGCATCTTATTCATTGTATATATTCTTAATAACACAACGGGGTCCAACACCACAACACATACTCTTCCTCTCACCTTCCCATACGCGAGAACATTTACTAATGTATCTTCATCTTCTACCAACAATTCTTATTATTACTAAACCAGAACTCATCCTAGGATGAACATTTTATATTTATAGTTTAATTAAAACATTAGATTGTGGTTCTAAAAATAAAAGTTAAAATCTTTTTATTTATCAAGAGAGGTCTGGGACAAAAAGAACTGCTAACTCTTTTAATCATGGTTCAATTCCATGGCTCACTTAGCTTTTGAAAGATAATAGTTATCTATTGGTCTTAGGAACCAAAAACTCTTGGTGCAACTCCAAGCAAAAGCTATGAACTCAATCATCTTTAACTCCTCATTCCTATTAGTCTTTATTATTCTTCTTTATCCTTTAATAGTCTCTATTTTCTTTCCCCAAGATACTATTAAACCACATTGAGCCTCAACACATGTTAAAATAGCCGTTAAACTCTCATTTTTTATTAGCTTAATTCCATTATTTATTTTTTTAGATCAGGGTGTAGAATCAATTACCACCAACTGGAACTGAATTAATTTAGGACCAATAAATATTGATATAAGCTTTAAATTTGATCTCTATTCTATTATCTTTTTACCAGTAGCTTTATATGTAACATGATCAATCTTAGAATTTGCACTCTGATATATAAATATAGACCCAAACTATAACCGTTTCTTTAAATATCTTCTTCTTTTTCTTATAGCAATAATTATTCTTATTACTGCCAATAATCTATTTCAACTTTTTATTGGGTGAGAAGGAGTAGGTATTATATCATTCCTTTTAATCGGCTGATGGTATAGCCGGGCTGACGCTAATACTGCAGCCCTACAAGCAGTTATTTATAACCGCATTGGGGATATTGGTCTTATTCTTAGTATAGCTTGATTTGCCACTAATTTTAATTCATGAGAAATTCAACAAATATTTATTTTATCCAAAGATATAGATTTAACGATACCATTGTTTGGTTTAGTATTAGCTGCTGCCGGAAAGTCAGCACAGTTTGGCCTCCACCCATGGCTGCCATCAGCCATGGAGGGGCCTACGCCAGTCTCCGCCCTACTTCACTCAAGTACAATAGTAGTAGCCGGTGTATTTCTTCTTATCCGACTTCATCCATTAATTCAAGATAATCAACTAATTATATCAGCTTGCCTATGCTTAGGAGCATTAACAACTCTATTTACAGCTACTTGTGCTCTTACCCAAAACGATATCAAGAAGATTGTAGCCTTCTCCACATCTAGTCAATTAGGCCTCATAATAGTCACAATTGGACTAAATCAACCCCAATTAGCCTTTCTTCATATTTGTACTCATGCCTTCTTCAAAGCCATACTATTTCTCTGTTCTGGTTCTATTATTCATAGTCTTAATGATGAACAGGATATTCGAAAAATAGGTGGACTTCATAAAATTATACCATTTACTGCTTCAGCCCTTACAGTTGGAAGTTTAGCTCTCACAGGTATACCTTTCTTATCCGGTTTCTTTTCAAAAGATGCTATTATTGAAGCCATAAACACATCGAACCTTAACGCCTGAGCCCTAACCTTAACCCTCCTAGCTACTTCCTTCACCGCTATCTACAGCTTACGACTTATTTTCTTTACACTAATAAATTCACCACGATTTCCCTCTTTCTCACCTATTAACGAAAATAATATAATAGTTCTTAAACCTATTAAACGCCTAGCTTACGGAAGTATTTTAGCTGGATTACTTATTACCTATAACATAACTCCTATCAAAACACAAATTATAACAATACCTCTTACCCTAAAACTATCAGCCGTACTAGTTACAACTATTGGTCTTCTTCTAGCCTTAGAATTAACTAACCTAACCAAACACCAATTAAAAGTTAATCCCTCTATGGCTTCTCATAATTTTTCAAACCTTCTCGGTTATTTCCCAACCATTATTCACCGTCTATCCCCTAAAATAAACCTTCATTGAGCCCAAACCATCTCCACTCATCTGATTGATTTAACATGAAATGAAAAAACAGGTCCAAAAAACATATTTATTCAACAAACATCCATAATTAAATTGTCTACATCCCCTCAACAAGGCTTTATTAAAATTTATTTCATAATTTTCTTTCTTACATTAATTTTTACTACATTAATGGTTATTTAAACTGTACGCAACGTTCCCCAAGAAATCCCACGAGTTAATTCTAATACAACAAATAAAGCTAAAAGTAATATTCAACCACTTAATATAAGTAAACTTCCCCCATAAGAGTATAATAAAGCTACCCCACTAAAATCACCACGAGTCATCTCTAAACCATTAATTTCGTCACCCACAAATCACCCTCATCCTCAATCTCCAACGAAATACTTATTAATATATATTAAACATATAACATAAAATATAACATATACAAATACAGATCAATCCCCTCATGACTCAGGATATGGTTCTGCAACAAGCGCCGCAGTATAAGCAAATACAACCAATATTCCCCCCAAATAAATTAAAAATAATACTAATGATAAAAATGAACTCCCAGAACTTACCAATAAACCACACCCTACACCAGCAGAAATTACTAACCCTAAAGCGGCATAGTAAGGAGAAGGATTTGAAGCCACCGCTACTAAACCCATAATAAAACTCAACATTATAATAAACATTAAATAAGTCATACATTCCTACTTAGATTTTAACTAAGACTAGTAATCTGAAAAACTACCGTTGTTATTCAACTACAAGAACCTAATGGCCACAAATATCCGAAAAAATCACCCATTAATTAAAATTATTAATAATTTAGTTATTGATCTTCCCACCCCTGTCAATATTTCAATTTGATGAAACTATGGTTCCCTACTTGGACTTTGTTTAGTTATTCAAATTCTTACCGGTTTATTCTTAGCTATACATTATACCGCAGACATCTCATCTGCTTTTTCATCAGTTGTTCATATTTGTCGAGACGTAAATTATGGATGACTTATTCGTAATATCCACGCTAATGGAGGCTCTATTTTCTTCATCTGTATTTATGTACATATCGCCCGAGGACTTTATTATGGTTCCTACCTTAATAAAGAAACATGAAATATTGGAGTTATCTTATTGATTTTATTAATAGCCACAGCCTTCGTAGGTTATGTCTTACCCTGAGGACAAATATCGTTCTGAGGGGCAACAGTAATTACTAATCTTTTATCAGCCTTCCCATATATTGGGGGTATCCTAGTTGAATGGATTTGAGGAGGCTTCTCGGTAGATAATGCTACCCTTACACGCTTTTTTGCTTTCCACTTTCTATTCCCTTTTCTCATTACTGCACTTATGTTTCTACACATTCTATTTTTACACGAAACAGGCTCTAATAACCCAACCGGACTTAATTCTAGCATAGATAAAATTTCATTTCATCCCTATTATTCTTATAAAGACCTTCTAGGATTCTTTATTCTTATCTTATTTTTAACACTCCTTGCCCTTTTTTTACCCAACCTTCTAGGAGATGCAGAAAACTTTATTCCTGCTAATCCATTAATTACACCACCACATATTAAACCTGAATGATATTTTTTATTTGCCTATGCTATTTTACGATCCATTCCAAATAAATTAGGAGGAGTTCTCGCTCTTTTATTTTCAATTCTCATTCTTATGCTAGTTCCATTACTCCATACATCAAAACAACGAAGTTCAACATTTCGACCAATTACCCAAATCCTATTCTGAACCTTAGTCGCAGTTACTATTATCTTGACATGAATCGGAGGACAACCAGTTGAACAACCATTTATTATTATTGGACAAATTGCCTCTATCATGTACTTCTTACTATTTCTTATTTTATTTCCACTTATTGGATGATGAGAAGATAAGATTTTAAACCTATAAATGTTATGGTAGCCTAAAAATTAAGGCATTGGTCTTGTAAACCGAAAATTGGAGGTGAAATACCTCCCCAAAACAAACAACTCAGGAAAGAGAGGGGTTAAACTCACATCCTCGGCTCCCAAAGCTAAGATTTTGATTAAACTACTTCCTGATATATAAATTTTTTACTAATTAAAAATTATCCCCCTATTAATTAAGTACAAATTTAATTTTACGTAATATATGTACTATTATACATATATATTACTATGTATAATAATCATAAATTGATTTTCCGCTATAATGATTTATCCCCCCTAATTTCTTAATATAATAATATAATCACATATGAAATTATATCGATCAATATTATGATTAGAATATCCCTTTGCATGGTTTGTGGAACTTATTATGGTTGATCCTCATATATTGATCAAATCTAACATTTAATATTATTATAAGGCATATGACTATTCATTTTATCAAGATTTATCTACCTCCCTGTTATTTCAATTCAAAACCGGTCTATAAAAGCCCTTCAGGTTTTGGGCCGCCAGGGCTTTTAGACCGGAAGACGACGCTCTTCCGAAATCACATATGAAATTATATCGATCAATATTATGATTAGAATATCCCTTTGCATGGTTTGTGGAACTTATTATGGTTGATCCTCATATATTGATCAAATCTAACATTTAATATTATTATAAGGCATATGACTATTCATTTTATCAAGATTTATCTACCTCCCTGTTATTTCAATTCAAAACCGGTCTATAAAAGCCCTTCAGGTTTTGGGCCGCCAGGGCTTTTAGACCGGAAGAATGCTTAAATTGTTCTATACTCAACATCGAATTCTTAAAAGTGCTACTCTATTAATTCACGCTCTATTTCTTGTTAAGATAAGATAATAATAAATATCCGTAAACGGAACATTAATTTTAAATTTATTCAATATAATAATAATAATTTAACTATAAGATTAATAAAAACATTTTATTAATCCTAAATATTATTAAGAAGAATTATTTAATTAATGTAAAAAACTAAGAATTCATAACAACAAAGATCTATATATAGGCATTAACGTATTTATATAGTTACCCCTGGGTCGAGAAAAGAAAATAACATTATTTTGGGAAAAACCCCCCTCCCCCTTAATATACACGCCTTCTCGAAAAACCCCAAAAACGAGGGCCGATGCATATTTTTAATGTAGTGACATGTAATTAAATCGTMWTATATATAGTGWYAMACTATGACAT